AATAGGCTGATTGTTTCGCTCCTCTATCTTCCAAAAGGAAAAAAGATCTCTGAGAGCTGTTTCCTGGATCCGAAAGAGAGTACTTGGCTTCCTCCAATAACTAAAAGGTGTAAATATAACTGGGGTTTGCGGTGGTGGAGGAACTGGATCGTCAAAAAGCGGGATTCTAGCCAATTGAAAGGATCTTTTGATCAATCTAGAGATCGCTTGGATTCCATTAGGAATGCGGATTCGGAATATCACACATCTCTCAATCAAAGGGAGATTCAACAGCGAAAAGAAAGATCGATTCCTTGGGATCCTTCCTTTCTTCAAACGGAAGAAACAGAGATAGGATCAGGCCGATTCCCGAAATGCCTTTCTGGATATTCCTCAATGTCTCGGCTATTCACGGAAGGTGAGAAGCAGATGAAGAATCATCTGCTTCCGGAAGAAATCGAAGAACTTCTTGGGAATCCTACAAGATCCATTCGTTCTTTTTTCTCTGACAGATGGTCAGAACTTCATCTGGGTTCAAATCCTACTGAGAGGTCCACTAGAGATCAGAAATTGTTGAAGAAAGAACAAGATGTTTCTTTTGTCCCCTGCAGGCGGTCGGAAAAGAAAGAAATGGTTAATATATTCAAGATAATTACGTATTTACAAAAGACCGTCTCAATTCATCCTATTTCATCAGATCGGGGATGTGATATGGTTCCGAAGGATGAACCAAATATGGACAGTTCCAATAAGATTTCATTCTTGAACAAAAATCCATTTTTTAATTTATTTCATCTATTCCATGACCGGAACAGGGGGGGATACACGTTACACCACGATTTTGAATCCGAAGAGAGATTTCAAGAAATGGCAGATCTATTCACTCTATCAATAACCGAGCCGGATCTGGTGTATCATAAGGGATTTGCCTTTTCTATTGATTCCTACGGATTGGATCAAAAACAATTCTTGAATGAGGTATTCAACTCCAGGGATGAATCGAAAAAGAAATCTTTATTGGTTCTACCTCCTATTTTTTATGAAGAGAATGAATCTTTTTATCGAAGGATCAGAAAAAAATGGCTTCGGATCTCCTGCGGGAATTCTTTGAAAGATACAAAAGAAAAAAGAGTGGTATTTGCTAGCAACAACATAATGGAGGCAGTCAATCAATATAGATTGATCCGAAATCTGATTCAAATTCAATATAGCACTTATGTGTACATAAGAAATGTATTGAATCGATTCTTTTTAATAAATAGATCCGATCGCAACTTCGAATATGGCATTCAAAGGGATCAAATAGGAAACGATACTCTGAATCATAGAACTATAATGAAATATACGATCAACCAACATTTATCGAATTTGAAAAAGAATCAGAAGAAATGGTTCGATTCTCTTATTTTGATTTCTCGAAGCGAGAGATCCATGAATCGGGATCCTGATGCATATAGATACAAATGTTTCAACGGGAGCAAAAATTTCCAGGAACATTTCGTTTCTGAGCAGAAAAGCCGTTTTCAAGTTCAAGTAGTCTTCGGTCGATTACGTATTAATCAATATTGGATTGATTGGTCTAAGGTTATCAACAAAAAAAAAATTGCTAAGTCATTGTCAAAGCTGATTCTCTTTTTGTCTAACTCACTTCCTTTTTTCTTTGTGAGTTTAAGGAATATGCCCATTCATAGGTCCGAGATCCACATTTTGGAATTGAAAGGTCCGAATGATCAACTCTGCAATCCGTTGTTAAAACCACTAGGTCTTCCAATCGTTCATTTGAAAAAATGGAAAGCGGATGATCATGATACTTCCCAAAAACCTCAATTATTGATCAATGGAGGAACAATATCACCCTTTTTGTTCAATAAGATACCAAAGTGGAAGTGGATGATTGACTCCCATACTAGAAAGAATCGCAGGAAATCCTTTGATAACACGGATTCCAATTTATCAACGATATCCTGCGATCAAGAAAATTGGCTGAATCCCGTAAAAGCATTTCATAGAAGTTCATTGATATCTTCTTTTTATAAAGCAAATCAACTTCGATTCTTGAATAATCCACACCACTTCTTCTTCTATTGTAACAAAAGATTCCCTTTTTATATGGAAAAGGCCCGTATCAAGAATTATGATTTTACGTATAGACAATTCCTCAATATCTTGTTCATTCGCAACAACAAATTTTCTTTGTGCGTCGGTAAAAAAAAACATGCTTTTTTGGAGAGAGATACTATTTCACCAATCGAGTCACAGGTATCTAACATATTCATACCTAACGATTTTCCACAAAGGGGTAACGAAAGGTATAACTTGTACAAATCTTTCCATTTTCCAATTCGATCCGATCTATTCGTTCGTAGAACTATTTACTCGATCGCAGACATTTCTGGAACACCTCTAACAGAGAAAGAAATAGTCAATTTGGAAAGAACTTATTGTCAACCTCTTTCAGATATGAATCTATCTGATTCAGAAAGGAAGAACTTGCATCAGTATCTCAATTTCAATTCAAACATGGGTTTGATTCACACTCCACGTTCTGAGAAATATTTACCGCCCGAAACGAGTCAAAAATTGCGTCTTTGGCGAAATTGGCTAAAGAAAGACGTTGAGAAAGGGCAGATGGATAGAACCTTTCAACGAGATAGTGCTTTTTCAACTCTATCAAAATGGAATCTATTCCAAACATATATGCCATGGTTCTTTACTTCGACAGGGTACAAATATCTAAATTTGATATTTTTAGATGCTTTTTCAGACCTATTGCCGATGCTAAGTAGCAGTCACAAATTTGTATCCATTTTTCATTATATTATGCACAGATCAGCATGGCGAATTCTTAAGCTAAAATGGCGAGCTCTTAAGCTCAAATTGTGGGGATTGTGGACACCGATAAGTGAGATTTCAAGTGATATTTCGTGGAAGTGTTTCCGTAGGCTTCTTCGGGTCGAAGAAATGATTCATCGAAATAATGAGTCACCATTGATATCGACACATCTGAGCTCGCCAAATATTCGGGAGTTCCTCTATTCAAGCCTTTTACTTCTTCTTCTTGCTGGATGTCTCGTTCAGGTACTTCTTTTCTCTGTTTCCCTAGACTCTAGTGAGTTACAGACAGAGTTCGAGAGGATAAAATCTTTGACGATTCCATCATACACGATTGAGGTGTACAAACTTGTGGATGGGTATCCTAAACCTGAACCGAATTCTTTCTGGTTAAAGAATCTCTTTCTAGTTGCTCGGGAACAATTAGAAGATTTTCTAGCGGAAATACTGGGTTTTGCGCTATTTGGTGGTGGTCCCGCTTATGGGGTCAAATTTCTACAGAAGATATTTTTCAATCTCATCGATCTCATAAGTATCATACCAAATCCCATCAATCGAATCACTTTTTCGAGAAATACGAGATATCTAAGTCATACAAGTAAAGAGATCTATTCATGGATAAGAAAAGGGCAAAGGTTTCAGACTCATGATGAAATAGAATCCTGGATCGAGACCTGTGATTGGTTTTTGGATGAAGAGAGAGTTTACTCGTTTCATTTCTCCACCCTAAGGCCAGAAAAAGGGATTGATCAAATTCTATGGAGTCTGACTCATATTGATCGTTTAGTAAAGAGTGACTATGGTTATCAAATGTTTGAACAAGCGGGAGCAATTTACTTACGATACTTAGTTGACATTCATCAAAAGGATCTAATGAATTATGAGTTCAATACATCCTGTTTAGCAGAAAGACGGATATTCCTTGCTCATTATCAGACAATCACTTATTCACAAACCTCGTGTGGGGCCAATAGTTTTCATTTCCCATCTCATGGAAACCCGAAACCCTTTTCGTTCCGCCTAGCGCTATCCCCCTCTAGGGGTATTTTAGTGATAGGTCCTATAGGAACTGGACGATCCTATTTGGTCAAATCCCTAGCGACAAACTCCTATCTTCCTTTCATTACGGTATTTCTGAACAAGCTGGGTTTGAAAATAGTTATTGATGATCTCGATCCTGAGGACTATATGGAAGCGCTTGATGATGTGGATATTGATGGGATTGATAATGATAGCGATCCTGCTAAGGAATATATGGATGCGCTTAGAGATGCGGATGATATTGATGATCGTGACTATTCGAACTTGGACTCGGACCCGGAGCTGAGGGAGGAGTATACGGTGGATGATGAGATACTTAGGTATATCATCGAGTTGGAAATCAACCTAGCTTCTATCAACTTGCAATTCGAATTGGCAAGAACAATGTCTCCTTGCATAGTATGGATTCCAAACATTCATGATCTGTATGTGGATGAGTCGGAGTCCCTCGGTTTATTATTGAACTATCTCTCCGGGGATTGTGAAAGACGGTCCACTAGAGATATTCTTGTTATTGCTTCGACTCATATTCCCCAAAAAGTGGATCCCGCTCTAATAGCTCCGAATAAATTAAATACATGCATTAAGATACGAAGGCTTCTTATTCCACAACAACGAAAGCACGTTTTCACCCTTTCGTATACTAGGGGATTTCACTTGGAAAAGAAAATGTTCCATACTAATGGATTCGGGTCCATAGCCATGGGTTACAATGCACGAGATCTTGTAGCAATTACCAATGAGGCCCTATCGATTAGTATTACACAGAAGAAATCCATTATAGACACTAATACAATTAGATTCGCTCTTCATAGACAAACTTGGGAGTTGCGAGCGCATGTAAGACCGGTTCCGGATCATGGGATCCTTTTCTATCAGATAGGAAGGGCTGTTGCACAAAATGTACTTATAAATAATTGCTGCCTTATAGATCCTATATCTATCTATATGAAGAAGCAATCATGTTACGAAGGGGATCCTTATTTGTACAAATGGTTCTTCGAACTTGGAACGAGCATGAAGAAATTAACGATACTTCTTTATCTTTTGAGTTGTTCTGCCGGATCGGTCGCTCAAGATCTTTGGTCTCTACCCGGACCCGATGAAAAAAATTGGATCACTTCTTATAGACTCGTTGAGACGGATTC